GAAGAAGAAAATGAAGAAGAGTCAATGGAAGATATCGAAATTCGTTCAAGAAGAGCCAAACCAATGATAATTTTTACGGATAACGATCAGAATACCAATTTGATTACTAATGAGCAATCAGAGGAGGTCACTTTGATACGTTACTCGCAACAACCCGATTTTCGTCGAAACATAATCAAAGGGTCTATACGTGCTCAAAGACGTAAAACGGTTATTGGGGAAATTTTTCAAGCAAATGTGCATTCCCCCTTTTTTTTTGATCTAATAAACAAAACCTCTTTTTTTTCTTTTTTTGATATCTATGAAACGATGAATATTATTTTTCAAAATTTAGTGGGGAGAAACCGGGAATTGCAAATTTCCGATTTTCAAGAGGAAGAAGAAGAGACAGAAGAAAGACAGAAAAAAAATGAGGAGAAAAAAAGGCGGATTGCTATAGCAGAAATTTGGGATAAGCTTATATTTGCTCAAAAAATAAGGGGTTTGATGTTAGTAACTCAATCCTTTATTAGAAAATATATTGTATTACCCTCATTGATAATAGGTAAAAATATTAGTCGTATGTTATTATTACAATTCCCCGAATGGTATGAGGATTGGAAGGAATGGAATAGAGAAATACATGTTAAATGTACTTATAGTGGTGTTCAATTATCAGAAACAGAATTTCCCAAGGATTGGTTAACGGACGGTATTCAAATAAAAATTTTATCTCCTTTCCGCTTAAAACCTTGGCGAGAGTCTAAAATAGAATTTCATCGTGGGAATAAGATGAAAGAAAAAAGTAAAAAAGACAATTTTTGTTTTTTAACAGTTTGGGGGATGGAAACAGACCTCCCTTTTGGTTCCCCCCGAAAACGACCTTCTTTTTTTAAACCCATATATAAAATACTCAAAAAACAAATTACAAAAGCGAAAAGTACATTTTTTCTAATTCTAAGAGTTTTAAAAGAAAAAACAAAATGGGTCATCAAAAACTTTTTCGGAAAAATTAAAGAATTAGAAAAAATAAACCCTATTTTATTATTTGAATTTGAATCGCGGAAGATGAAAGTATATGAACCCAACGAAAATAGAAAGGATCTCAAAAAAAATAATGAGATTTATATAAAATCCACCATTCGGATTGAATCCATCAATTGGACAAATTTTTCACTTATAGAAATAGAAAAAAAAAATATTGCTGATAAGACAATTGCGCTTAGGAATCAAATAGAAGAAATCACAAAAGAAAAGAAGAAAGGGGTTTTGACCTCTGATGATAAAAGACAGGAATCACATATAAATATTTTGCAGATATTCAAAAGAATATCTACTCGATTAATACGCAAATCGCATTATTTTATAAAATGTTTTATTGAAAAAATATACATAAAAACGTTATTATGTATAATTAGTATTCCTAGGATCAATATACAACTTTCAACAAAAAAACTTTTCACTAAATCACGTTACAACGAGGAAATAAATCAAGAAGGAATTGATGAAACAGATCAAAATACAATGAACTTTATTTCAACTATAAAAAAATCTTCTTATATTACCAACATTCGTAATAATTCAAATATTTATTACGACCTATCTTCCCTGTCCCAAGCATATGTGTTTTATAAATTATCACAAATCCAATTACTTAACAAGTATAACTTGAGACCCATATTTCAATATTGTGAGACCCATCCTTTTCTAAGGAACCAAATAAAGTATTATTGTATGATACCGGCAATATTTTATTCTAAATCAAAACATAACAAAATAAAAAATTCCGGAATGAATGAATGGAAAAACTGGTTAAGGGGTCATTATCAATACAATTTATCTCAGACAAAATGGTCTCGATTAGTACCAAAAAAATGTCGAAATAAAATAAATCGACATTATACAACTCAAAATAAAAACTCAATGAAATTGTATTCATATAAAAACGCAAGGGATCGATTCTATTATTACCCGAAAGAACATTATTATACAGATCCCGCGGGTTCGTTGACGAGTCAAAAAAAAAAAATTAAAAAGTATTACAGATATGATCTTTTATTACACAAATATATAAATTTTTGGGATAACAACCACTCAGACATTTATGAACAAAGATTACAACCCCAAAAAGACCAAGAAATTTCATATAATTTCAATACGCGGAAACCCGAATCATTTTATATATTGCGAAGGATAGCTATTAGTAATTATCTAGAAGAAGGATATATTCCTCATACTCAAAAAAATATGGATAGAAAATTTTTTGATTGTAGAATTCTACATTTTAGTCTTAGAAAGAATAACGATATTGAGTTCTGGACCAATATCCATATCAACACCAAACTTGATAAAAATACTAAAACTGAAAAAATAATTCAAAAATGGAAAAACAAAGATCCTTTTTTTCTTACGATTAATCAAGAAAGCAACCCATCCAATCAAAAGAAAAACTTTTTTGATTGGATGGGAATGAATAAAAAGGAGGATTCTGCTAACATATCAAATCTGGAACCCTGGTTTTTCCCAGAATTTCGGCTACTTTTTGATACATATAAGATGCAACAGTGGATCATACCAATCAAATTACTTCTTTTTGATATTTATCAACATAATAATCATATTAGTCAAAATCAAAATATCAGCGTAAAACAAAACAAAAATCTTCAGATATCATCTAATAAAAAAGAATCCATTAATTTATTCGAATTCAAAAATTTTAACCAAGAAAAAAACGAAGAAGGGGCCCAAGGAAATCCGGGATCAGATCCACGAAAACAAGATCAAAAGAAAAAAAAAGAGGAGAATTACGGAGGGTCAAAGAGTAAAAATAAAAAGAAAAACCAATCCAAGAAAAAAAAGAAAGCGGAACTCTATTTTTTCCTGAAAAAGCATTTCCTTTTTCAATTAAGATGGGATGACCCCTGGAATCAAAGAATTCTCAATAATATCGAGGTATATTGTCTCCTACTTAGACTAAGAAAGCCCTCCAAAATGGCTATATCCGCAATTGAGAGAGGAGAGATCCTTATTGATATAATGGTGGTTCAAAGGGATCTCGCTCTTATGGAATTGATAAGAAGGGGAGTATTGATTATTGAACCAATTCGTCTATCTATAAGAAAAGACGGAAAATTCATTATATATCAGACCATAACTATAGGTATTTCATTGGTCGATAAGATCGAGTGTAGAAAATGCATAAAATATGTTGATAAGCAAAATTTTGAGAAATCCAATGGACGACATAGGAATATCCTTGTGAATGGTTATCAAGATCATTATAATTTCCTTGTTCCTGAAACTATCCTATCCCCCAGACGTCGTAGAGAGTTGAGAACTCAAATTTGTTTTAATTCCTGTAATTGGAATGCTGTACATAGAAATCCACAGTTTTGGAATGTTTGCAACAAAAACAACATAAGAAACTCCCCAAACTTTTTGAATAAGGACAAACATCTTAATACTGATCAAAAAAAAAAATTAAAATACAAATTGTTTCTTTGGCCTAATTTCCGATTAGAAGATTTAGCTTGTATGAATCGTTATTGGTTTGATACCAATAATGGCAGTCGTTTCAGTATGTTAAAAATACGTATGTATCGAATTAATTAATACTATATCTCCTATCTATTTTGATCTCCTATATATATTTCTATTTATATTTTATATATTTTATTTATATTTTATATATTTATACTTTAATTTCACTTAACTATATTAAATTAACACTATATTCATATCCCCTATTTTTATTCTATATTTATAGAATATCATTTTAATAGATGAAAATGAAAAACGAAGGAAGGATGCACACATAGGCTGTGCTACATTCTAGTACATGATACGTATTAACTTGAATATCAAGTGAATTGGCTCTAATCTAAGAAAATTTTTTAGATGAAAAAATCATTCTCTTTCAGAGAGTATCGAAATGTATTATCCTCTTTATCCAAATCAATTTTTTTTTTTCATTTGATTTGGATAAAAAAATGGAGTATATTACTATATGAAAAATGAAAATGAATAAATCCAAATTAAATTGTTGTGTCCACTAGTTTAAAACCTAGCATAACATAGATAATAACATTATATATATTATCTGATCTGTAAAATCCACGGGAAAGAAAAAGATAGAAAAATTCTTTATGGTAAAAAATTCATTTATTTCACTTATTTCACAAGAAGAAAAAGAAGAAGACCGAGGTTCTGTTGAATTTCAAGTATTCAGTTTCACCAATAAGATACGGAGACTTACTTCACATTTGGAGTTTCACAAAAAAGATTTTATATCACAAAGAGGTCTACGAAAAATTCTGGGAAAACGTCAACGTTTACTGACTTATTTGTCAAATAAAAACGGAATGCGTTATAAGAAATTAATTGATCAGTTGGATATTCGTGAGCGAAAAAATCGTTAATTGCATCGTTTGAATTTTTTTTTTCAGTAGTCTTATTAGATTTTTCATGAGGAATTCATGGAATAATGAATTAAGGAAAAACAATATGACTGTACCAGCTACAACAAAAGATCTCATGATAGTTAATATGGGGCCTCACCACCCGTCAATGCATGGTGTTCTTAGATTAATTGTTACCCTCGATGGTGAAGATGTTATTGATTGTGAACCCGTATTGGGTTATTTACACAGAGGAATGGAAAAAATAGCGGAAAACCGAACCATTATACAATATTTACCATATGTAACACGTTGGGATTATTTAGCTACTATGTTCACAGAGGCAATAACAGTAAATGCACCAGAACAACTGGAAAATGTTCAAGTACCTAAAAGAGCCAGCCATATCAGAGTAATTATGTTGGAGCTGAGTCGTATAGCTTCTCATTTGTTATGGCTTGGACCTTTTATGGCGGATATCGGGGCACAAACCCCCTTTTTCTACATTTTCAGGGAGAGGGAATTGATATATGATCTATTTGAAGCTGCTACAGGTATGCGAATGATGCATAATTATTTCCGAGTCGGAGGAGTAGCTGCCGATCTGCCTTATGGTTGGGTAGATAAATGTTTGGATTTTTGCGATTATTTTTTAACAGGAATTGTTGAATATGAAAAACTAATTACAAGAAATCCCATTTTTTTGGAACGAGTTGAGGGGGTAGGCGTTATTGGTGGAGAAGAAGCAATAAATTGGGGTTTGTCAGGCCCAATGATACGAGCTTCTGGAATACGGTGGGATCTTCGTAAAATTGACAATTATGAATGTTACAATGAATTCAATTGGAAAGTCCAGTGGCAAAAAGAAGGGGATTCGTTAGCTCGCTATTTAATACGAATCCGTGAGATGGAGGAATCCATAAAAATTATTCAACAGGCGCTAGAAGGAATTCCCGGAGGACCCTATGAAAATTTAGAAGTCCGACGCTTTGATAGAGCAAAAAACTCCGAATGGAATGATTTTGAATACCGATTTTTTAGTAAAAAACCTTCACCTAATTTTGAATTGTCAAAACAAGAACTTTATGCGAGAGTCGAAGCTCCAAAGGGAGAATTAGGAATTTATTTGATAGGAGATAATAGTGTTTTTCCTTGGAGATGGAAAATTCGTCCACCGGGTTTTATCAATTTGCAAATTCTTTCTCAGCTAGTTAAAAGAATGAAATTGGCTGATATCATGACAATACTAGGCAGTATAGATATTATTATGGGGGAAGTTGATCGTTGAAATGAGAATTGATATGATAGAAATACAAGCTATAAATTCTTTTTCCACATTGGAATTTTTAAACGAAATCTATGGGCTTATATGGATCCTTGTACCTATTTTTATCCTTATATTGGGAATTACAATAGGAGTACTAGTAATTGTGTGGTTAGAAAGAGAAATATCCGCAGCGATACAACAACGTATTGGGCCCGAATATGCCGGCCCTTTTGGAATTCTTCAAGCTCTAGCAGATGGAATTAAACTACTTTTAAAAGAGGACCTTCTCCCTTCCAGGGGGGATATTCGTTTGTTTAGTATTGGACCGTCTATAGCAGTCATATCAATTATATTAAGTTATTTAGTAATTCCTTTTGGGTATCGACTGGTTTTAGCCGATCTCAGTATGGGTGTTTTTTTATGGATCGCTATTTCAAGTATCGCTCCTATTGGTCTTATTATGTCAGGATATGGATCGAATAATAAATATTCCTTTTTAGGTGGTCTACGAGCTGCTGCGCAATCTATTAGTTATGAAATACCATTAACTCTATGTGTCTTATCAATATCTCTACGTGCGAGTCGTTGGAACAGCAACCTTTTCTTTTTCCCTAGGAGTAAAAAAGAAAGGGGCTGAATGTATTGAATAGATTTTTTTTATTCATCGTTCGGGTCAATGGTTTAAACCAGATAGTTATATGAGTGAAATAAAACAACTTATAAATTTGTAGTAATGATATTTTATCTCATTCCATATGTACAAGAATAAAGTTGAAGTAAACATAAGCAGCGTAAACTGTTTATCCCAAGATTAAGATTCTTTCATTAATCATCATATCTTGAAGCGGGCAAAATAAAAGATTAACTGTATGGAATTTCCATTAATGTCTTGTACATATTACCATACCGTGGATCAATCAAAAATCAGTGAACAGTTAGGAACACTAAGGTACACAAAGGATTAGTAATAGAGATATGTAAAATATCAAAGAAGAGGTATTTATGCATAAAACGAATCATAATAAGGGCTTTAAGTTGGTAGAAACGATCAAGCAGTACTTCCCTACGATTCCGATCTAGAGTATACTCCTATTCACTGATTAAAAAATAACTATCAAGAACGAATTAATCCTTTTTTTTTTACCCTTCTCTGAGATAGAAGAACAGGAACAAAAGAAATGGAATTCAATCCGCAAATGAATGAAAAAAAAAATTCCAAATTCTTTATATTTACTGATGTAATAGGTATTTGACTGAAATATTAAGTTATTACCGAACAAAGAGAAATCCTTTTATTTTTATTAATTTATTTTTATTAAAAATTAAATACTAAATAAGGAATAAGATCAATTCTGAAGCAAAGTACTTTTTCTTATTCTAGCGGACAGAATTTCATTGGTATAATTTTGGACTTTGTGATGGATCTTTATTATATCTATTCCCATAAAGAAAAGGAGATCAATAATAAAGAATTAGTCCTTACATTTATTTGTGGCCATAGAGAAGCCGTATGAAGCTGAGGTCTCATGTACGGTTTTGAAATAGCGATGTGAACAGTAATGTTATTATCGACTATAATTATCTAACAGTTCAAGTACAGTTGATATAGTTGAAGCACAGTCAAAATACGGCTTTTGGGGGTGGAATCTGTGGCGTCAACCCATCGGGTTTATAGTTTTCCTAATCTCCTCCCTAGCTGAATGTGAAAGATTGCCCTTTGATTTACCAGAAGCAGAGGAGGAATTAGTAGCAGGTTATCAAACCGAATATTCAGGTATCAAATATGCGTTATTTTATCTTGCTTCTTACCTGAATCTATTGGTTTCCGCATTCTTTCTAACGGTTCTTTATTTAGGTGGGTGGGATTTCCCTATTCCGTACATATCAATTCCCGAACTTTTCGGAATAGAAAAAATGACTGGAGTTCTTGGAATGCCAATTGCTATCTTTATTACATTAGCTAAAGCTTATTTGTTTCTGTTCATTCCTATCGCAACAAGATGGACTTTTCCTAGGATGAGAATAGATCAACTATTAAATCTTGGATGGAAATTTCTTTTACCTATTTCTCTGGGTAATCTATTATTAACAACTTCTTCTCAACTTGTTTCACTATAAATACAAATAAGATAACAGAATAGAAAAACGATATTATGGATTCATAACTTATTTCAAACAAGAGAAAGAAACATCAATTTATTCATGGATATCTACAATATGTTTCCCATGGTGACTGGATTCATGAATTATGGTCAACAAACAATACGAGCTGCAAGATACATTGGTCAAAGTTTCATAGTTACCTTATCCCACACAAATCGTTTACCTGTAACTATTCAATATCCTTATGAAAAATCAATCACATCAGAGCGTTTCCGCGGTCGAATTCACTTTGAATTTGATAAATGTATTGCTTGTGAAGTATGTGTTCGTGTGTGTCCGATAGATTTACCTGTTGTAGATTGGAGATTTGAAAAAAATATGAAAAAGAAACAATTGCTTAATTATAGTATTGACTTTGGAGTCTGTATATTTTGTGGTAACTGTGTGGAGTATTGTCCAACAAACTGTTTATCAATGACTGAAGAATATGAACTTTCCACTTATGATCGTCACGAATTGAATTATAATCAAATTGCTTTGGGTCGGTTACCTGTGTCAGTAATTGTGGATTATACAATTCAAACAGTTAAAAATTCAACTCAACTCAAAATAGACAAAGAAAAACCTTTTGGTTCAAAAACGATTACGAATTACTAAAATTTGGTTTTGATATAAAAGATTTAAGCTTTTTCTTTTAGTTTGGTTGGTTAATAACTACAAAAAATAAATAAATAATTTTTGATTGTTGAGAATCGCCCTGTCTGTGGTTTAATTTAAAACCGAGAAAAATATATTTTCTCACAACGACTTCAAAATAGAAAATTTGAACTAATCTTTTTTTTTTCTGAAAGATAGAAAGGGGTTATATTGGCCAAATTATTATATCTACATTAATCCTATATCTACATAAATCCATAATTGAATTCAATTAGGAACGTATCCTATGTACGAAAAACCCCCTTTCTACCCTTTCTGTTTCCTGGACCATTCAGTAAGGTCATGATTTTACTTAATTTTTTTTGTAACATAATGGATTTGCCTGGACCAATGCATGATATTTTTGTGGTATTGCTGGGATCAGTTCTTGTATTAGGGGGTCTAGGGGTGGTATTATTTCCCAATCCCATTTATTCCGCTTTTTCATTGGGATTGGTTCTTGTTTGTATATCTTTATTCTATATTCCAGCGAATTCCTTTTTTGTAGCTGCGGCACAACTACTTATCTACGTAGGAGCCATAAATGTCTTAATCATATTTGCGGTAATGTTCAGGAATGCTTCAGAATATTCCACAGATTATCCTTTTTGGACTATTGGGGATGGAATCACTTTATTAGTTTGTACAAGTATTTTTTTTTTACTAATTACTACTATCTCAGACACATCGTGGTACGGAATTATTTGGACTACAAAATTAAATCAGATTGTGGAACAGGACCTAATAAGTAATGTTCAACAAATTGGGATTCATTTATCAACAGATTTTTATCTTCCCTTTGAACTAATTTCTATAGTTCTTTTAGTTTCTTTGATAGGTGCAATTACTATGGCCCGTCAATAATAAAAATAAAATTTAGAATAAAAAACAATTTAATGGAACAATTCTTAGGGAATTATTTTTACCATTTAACTAACTAAATTTAATAAATCTAAATATAAAAAAAAAGAAATAGAAGGGTTTAAAGAATTTAGTTAAATTCATCTATTGCCAATACCTTCTTTTGCTCTGTAATTTTTGATTATTAATCAAACTACTTGAATTATTGTTGATATTGAAATGAATCGAGATTGATAAGGAGTTAGTCAATGATGTTTGAGCATGTACTTTTTTTTAGTGTCTATTTATTTTCTATCGGCATCTATGGATTGATCACGAGTCGAAACATGGTTAGAGCACTTATGTGTCTTGAGCTTATACTAAATTCGGTTAATATAAATCTCGTAACATTTTCGGATATATTTGATACTCGCCAATTAAAAGGAAACATATTCTCAATATTTATTATTGGCGTTGCTGCTGCCGAAGCAGCTGTTGGGTTAGCTATTGTTTCATCGATCTACCGGAACAGAAAATCCATTCGTATCAATCAATCAAATTTGTTGAATAATTAATCATAATTGTCACATAAACAAAACATATACACAAATGCAGATACATATGCATATAGAACAAAAAACACTATAAATATAAACAATATAATAACAATAATGTATTATAAAATATTTGAATATTTGAGGAGTTCCATATTTATTAATACTATTTATTTTATTTTAATACTATTTATTATTTTATTTATTAATGGAAAGTAAATGAGTAAATGTATTAGAATAATTATTCTAAATTAAGATAGAATTTGTTTTTTCTATATTTTCTATAGAATTTGATCTTATCAATTTAATCTTATATATAACCTTTATATATAACCATAGCATAGTATTTGAAAAGTTGACAAGAGTTTTCTTTTTAGTATATTAATTTCAATTATAATTCTAAATTTATAATAGAAATATAGAAATAAATAATTATAATTGGTTATTTATTTCATTTTTTTTTTAAGATAATTAATATATTCCATTCCACTTTTCAAATTTGAATTGACAGTGCAACTTGTATAATTATGGTTATTGAAACATAACTCAAAGTCCCTTGGCTTTTTTCATGAACAGATTTTTTAAAATGGGGGTTCTCTAAATTTTGATAAACCACTGGTTCGTCTGGTGTCTAAAATAGAAATAGCAGTTTATTTTTACCAGATCGAAAATTGTTTATGTTCAAATTGGGAATTTTTAGATCCAATGTCACATTCAGTAAAAATTTATGATACATGTATAGGATGTACTCAATGTGTACGAGCCTGCCCCACGGATGTATTAGAAATGATACCCTGGGACGGGTGTAAAGCTAAGCAAATAGCTTCCGCGCCAAGAACAGAGGACTGTGTAGGTTGTAAGAGATGTGAATCCGCCTGCCCAACGGATTTTTTGAGCGTCCGTGTTTATTTATGGCATGAAACAACTCGCAGCATGGGTCTAGCTTATTGATACGTTATAAAAAATTCCACTTGAATCGTTTGATTCCTCTTTACCGACAAAACCCGTGCTCGATAATAATATATTTTATCGAGCACGGGTTTTTCTGGTCAAAACGTATCTTGTCTTTATCACGAGTTATTTTCCTTGGTTAACAATACTTGTTATTTTGCCAATATTCGTGGGTTCTTCAATCTTCTTTCTTCCTCATAGAGGAAATAAAATGTTTAGATGGTATACCATTTGTATATCCTTAGTAGAACTACTTCTAACGACCTATGTATTCTGTTATCATTTTCAACTGGATGATCCATTAATCCAATTGGAGGAAGATTTAAAATGGATAGATATTTTTGATTTTCACTGGAGACTGGGAATTGATGGACTTTCGATAGGACCCATTTTACTGACAGGATTTATCACTACTTTAGCTACTTTAGCAGCTTGGCCAGTCACTCGAAATCCGAGATTGTTTTATTTTCTGATGCTCGCAATGTACAGCGGTCAAATAGGATCATTTTCTTCTCGAGACCTTTTACTTTTTTTCATTATGTGGGAGTTAGAATTAATTCCCGTTTACTTACTTTTATCGATGTGGGGAGGAAGGAAACGTCTCTATTCGGCTACAAAGTTTATTTTGTACACTGCAGGAGGTTCCATTTTTCTCTTAATAGGAGTTCTAGGTATAGGTTTATATGGCTTCAATGAACCGACATTGAATTTTGAAAGATTAGCTAATCAATCATATCCTGTGGCATTAGAAATACTATTTTATTTTGGTTTCCTCATTGCTTATGCTGTCAAATCACCGATTATTCCGCTACATACATGGTTACCAGATACTCATGGAGAAGCACATTACAGCACATGTATGCTTCTAGCTGGAATCTTATTAAAAATGGGAGCGTACGGACTCATTCGGATCAATATGGAATTCTTACCCCACGCTCATTCGATATTTTCCCCCTGGTTAGTAATAATGGGAACGGTGCAAATAATCTATGCTGCTTCAACCTCCCTTGGTCAACGGAATTTAAAAAAAAGAATAGCCTATTCTTCTGTATCTCATATGGGTTTTCTAATTATAGGAATTGGGTCCATAACGAACATGGGACTCAATGGAGCCATTTTACAAATACTTTCTCATGGATTTATTGGTGCTGCACTTTTTTTCTTGGCTGGAACAAGTTGTGATAGAATACGTCTTGTTTATCTAGACGAAATGGGGGGGGTATCAATCCCAATGCCAAAACTATTTACCATGTTCAGTAGCTTTTCAATGGCCTCCCTTGCATTGCCGGGTATGAGCGGTTTTGTTGCGGAATCCGTAGTGTTTTTGGGGATAATTACTAGTCATAATTTTTTTTTAATACCCAAACTCTTAATTATTTTTGTAATGGCAATTGGAATGATATTAACTCCTATTTATTTATTATCTATGTCACGTCAGATATTTTATGGATACAAGCTATTCAATGTTCCAAACCCTACCTTTGTGGATTCTGGACCCCGAGAACTATTTGTTTCAATTTGTATCTTTCTACCCGTAATCGGGATTGGTATTTATCCTGATTTCGTTCTCTCCCTATCGGTTGACAAGGTGCAAGCTATCGTATCTAATTACTTTCATAGATAGTCTTTCATTAATGATATAGAGACATATAGTCTTCTAACATAGATAGTCTTTCATTAATGATATAGAGACATACAGTCTTCTAATTTTTAAAGTCTTTTCAGTTCGTTGTACAATGCAAAGGGGTGAATTAGAATTGTAATGACACGGATTTCGGGTTTTTGAGAATCATTTGATTTATTTAATATTTAAACGATTCTCAAAAACCCGTACAAAAAAACTTTCATTATACATGAAACAATGTTCTTATCTATTTTTCATAAAATACAGTTTCTTCAATTAGATGCTCATGTGAATGAACCATAACTATGGAGACCTAGCCCTAATAAATTGATTCCAAAATAACATATCCAAATAATAATAAATCCTGTGGAAGCTACAAGTGCTGAATTCGTAACTTGAAAACTTTGATTTGTTCTACTATGTAAATAAATAGCAAATATGGTCCAAGTAATAAATGCCCAAGTTTCTTTTGGATCCCAATTCCAATAGGATCCCCATGCCTCGTTAGCCCATACCCCTCCGCAAAGAATGCCTATGGTTAAAAAAGTAAATCCTAAACTAATGACACGATAACTCCAATAATCTAAACGCTGAGTTAATTGATATTTGTAATAATTTCGAAATGAAAGAAAAGAAGAAGTTTTTTTCAAAGAATTTCTTTTTTCATTCAAAAATTTTGTGTTAACAAAAAAAAATAACTTAATTAAGAAATTTATACCTATTTTTTTTCGAAATGTAATGACTATAAGACCGACGGATAATAAAGACCCACATAAAAGAGCTGCATAGCTCAATAACATCATACTTACGTGCATCATTAACCACTGAGATTGGAGAGCGGGTACTAAAATTTCGGATTGATGCATTTCAGTTGAAAGACCTGATGTGGCAAAGCCTTGAGTAAGGACGGTACTGGGTGCAGTTATTGTGCTTAAATCACTTTTATGGTTACCCCTCCTGGGAATCATATGAATAATGAATAAACCACACGAAAGAAAGATTAATGACTCATATAAATTACTTAAAGGAAAATGTGCGGAAGAAATCCAACGAGAAATTAACAATCCTGTTATGGAGAAAAAGGTAGCTATCATTCCATTTTCTGCGGAATCACATAATCCTATGATTTCCTGGGCTAATAAGTTCATCACATGAATCATAATCACAATTAAAATTATCGAAAAAGAGATATGAGTTAATATATGTTCTAAAGTAACAAATATCATAAAAATTAGTCTCACTCACTATATAATTATTGAGTTACATAATTAAAATCGGGAATTGAATACATAATAGGATTTATTGTGTTTCTTTTTTATAGGATTAAAAATTTATAAAATTTATAGGGTGCGTGCCGCCACTCGGACTCGAACCGAGATGCTCTAGCACTGCTTCCTAAGAGCAGCGTGTCTACCAATTTCACCATGGCGGCTTACTTATTTATTTTTATTTAATTAAATAATTTTTACTTAAAAATAAGTATAGTAAATTCGTGTTGAATTGTCGAGATTCAAGGATTCAATATAGTCAGTCTACGAAGCCTTAGAATAAAAAAAACTAGTTTCAATTCCTATTTGAACCCTTATCTTTAATAAAAAAATCCTTAGCTTAGTTACTGTGGGTCGTGTTCAGTTTTCATAATCGACTTTTGTGTACTAGAAACAAAGCAAAGTTCCCCAGGAAATGCTGAAACTTGACAGTTTTGTTTTCAGTCGAAATATAGTTGTTCCTTTTTTGTTTTGACAATTCCCCTTTTATTTATCCTATCCAATTTTATTTCGTGGATTCAAGTAAAATGAAAGAATTCACTTCTCTGCGAGCAAAATAAAATAACTAGGATTTCATATGTATCAGAATTTTCTCACAAAATACAAAGAATTCGAAACTTTTCTAAGTATTTCGACATTTTAGCTTATTTCAAAACTAAATATAATAAATATAATAAAAATATAATATAATAATTAATATTAATAATATAGTAACTACTACCTATTATGAATAAATACTACATTATTATGTATATAATATGTCATAAGATTTACCAAGCCAATTTGCTTTTGAGTTAAGCAAAAAAAGAATGCAAATTTCTATCGAATTGTACTCTCCTTTTCACAATAGAAATAGAGTAACCTGATTGTGAAAAGGAGATAGGGAAAAATTTATACAAAAATAATACTTAGAACCTAAGATACACAAAAATCTAAATACCACAAGGAATCAATTTTATTGATATTGAATTCACGAGTTCAATACATTAATTAATCAAAATTTTTCGTCTAAAAAAACTCTTCAAGCTGTGTCAATTCTGATTATTCCAAGACTTTCTTTTTCGGATTTGTTTGTCGGACAAAAAAGCTTTTTGAGCGTCTGGTGGACAACGATTTTGCTAAGGATAAAGCTTTTATTGCGGCTAAATATCCTTTTTTCTTCCAAATGTTTTTAGAAATATGCTTTTTTGACAAAGAAGTACGTTTTTTTGGAACTGCCATTTAAAGATTACTTTTATGGTTTGGTTGTATGTGAAAGACATGTATTGTTCAAAGGGGATCATTTTGTATTAGTCATTATCTATACCTTATACCTATTTGTTTTATTGCATCTGTGGATAATATCAGTTTAAAATATATGAAAATAAAAACATAACATAGTAACATAGAAAGAAAAACATTAATTAATTATATATGATGTGCATGCTCTAAATTAGATTAAAAATTTTATATTATAGATCTTTATTTTATTTTTTATCTATTATATTTTTATCTATTAAAATATTTATTTATATATCTATTAAATTTCATATTTATATATTTTAAATTTTTATTATTTATTATTATTTTATAATTAAAGTTTATTTTATATATTTTATATTATATTTAATTTATAGTATAATATACTAATATTAATATTATAATATAATATAAAGTATATAATATATAAAAATAAAAAGGTATATAATATTATAATATTAATATAAAGTATAAAGTTTATATTAATATAAGGTAAAGTATCTTAAAGTATCTTAAAGTATCTATTTAATATAAATAATATAAGTATAAAGATAGATTTTTTAATATAAAACAAATATTTTATATAATTTAAAATTAAAGAATATATATATAATATATAAGAATATATTTAATAATAATTTACTAATAAATAAAAATAAATTAAGTAATAAAAAGTAATAAAAAAGTTAAATATAAATAAATTAATATATTATTTTCTATTTTAATATATTATTTTATATTATTATTTATTTTAATTATTTATTAATAATTAACAATAATAATAATATAAAAAATTAATGTAATAATCTAAATAATAAATAATCTAATCTAAATTATCTAATCTAATATAATGACTAATATAAAAAGAAATACTATGCTAATTAATATACTACTATATATACTTATACTATTTATTTATTATTTATTGTAAATTTTATAAATTAATAATAATATACTATTATAATAGTTATATTATAATAATTATATAATAGTTATACTATTTTATTAGTAGTTTATTAGTAGTTTATTAGTAGTAGAAATATTAATAAAATGATTACAAATCTCAAATTATCTATTCTATATTTTAATTAAAATACAGAATAATTTTTTTTTTACTTTCTTAAGTAAGACTTAAGAGTTGGAGAATCGGAAAGAATTATCAATAACAATTCAATTATCAATTAAAATAAAAAGAAAATTTTTGGTTTGTTTTCTTATGGAACATACATATCAATATGCATGGATTATACCCCTTCTTCCACTTCCCGTTACTATGTTAATAGGATTAGGGCTTCTACTTATTCCGACAGCAACAAAAAATATCCGTCGTATATGGGTTTTTCTTAATGTTTTACTCTTAAGCATAGCTATGGGGTTTTCAGTCAATCTGTCTATTCAACAAATAAATGGGAGTTTTATTTATCAATATCTGTGGTCTTGGACCATCAATAATGACTTTTCTTTAGAGTTTGGGTACTTGATTGATTCACTAACTTCTATTATGTCAATACTAATTACTAATGTCGGAATCTTGGTTTTTATTTATAGCGACAGTTATATGTCTCACGATCGGGGATATTTGAGATTTTTTGCTTATCTGAGTTTTTTCAATGCATCCATGTTGGGATTAGTTACTAGTTCCAATTTGATACAAATTTATATTTTTTGGGAATTGGTGGGAATGTGTTCCTATTTATTAATAGGGTTTTGGTTTACACGACCAATTGCAGCAAGTGCTTGCCAAAAAGCTTTTGTAACTAATCGTGTAGGGGATTTTGGGTTATTATTAGGAGTCTTAGGTCTTTATTGGATAACAGGTAGTTTTGAATTTCGAGATTTGTTCGAAATAACCAATAACTTGGCCCATAATAATGGGATAAGTTCTTTATTTGTTACTTTGTGTGCTTCGTTATTATTCGTTGGCGCAGTTGCAAAATCCGCGCAATTCCCTCTTCACGTATGGTTACCTGATGCCATGGAAGGACCCACTCCTATCTCGGCTCTTATACACGCCGCTACAATGGTAGCGGCGGGAATTTTTCTTGTAGCTAGACTTCTACCTCTTTTCATAACTATACCTTACATAATGAATTTTATTTCTTTGATAGGTGTAATAACAGTAGTGTTAGGAGCAACTTTGGCTCTTGCTCAAAGAGATATAAAAAGAAGTTTAGCCTATTCTACAATGTCTCAATTGGGTTATATTATGTTGGCTCTAGGTATAGGTTCTTATCGAGCTGCTTTATTCCATTTGATTACTCATGCCTATTCTAAAGCTTTGTTGTTTTTGGGATCTGGATCAATTATTCATTCAATGGAACCTATTGTTGGCTATTCACCAGACAAAAGTCAAAATATGGTTCTTATGGGCGGTTTAACAAGATATATTCCAATTACAAGAACTACGTTTTTATTAGGTACACTTTCTATTTGTGGTATTCCACCCCTAGCTTGTTTTTGGTCCAAAGATGAAATTCTTAATGATAGTTGGTTGTATTCCCAAATTTTTGCAATAATAGCTTGTTTCACAGCGGGATTAACTGCATTTTATATGTTTCGTGTGTATTTACTTACTTTTGATG